AGGCGGATCCGAACAAAATCGCTGAAACGGAAGATGAATTCCACTTTCGATTCACAGAGATAGACTATAAAAATAGACCCGTTTCTGATTCTAAAAATAGACCCGTTTCTGATTCTAAAAATAGACCCGTTTCTGATTCTTCTGATTCTGAAGAGTCTTATCTCATGAATATGAATGAAAATCGTGAATTCGATAAAAAAACGGAAAATAAAGACCTTAACAAACCTCTTGTGACTCTTCTTTTCGATTTGAATCGATGGAATCGACCATTTCGCTACATAAAAAATAATAAAATTGAGGGGGGTGTCAGAAAGGAAATGTCACAATATTTTTTTGACATATGCCAAAGTGATGGAAAAGAAAGAATCTCTTTTACATATCCTACTAGTTTATCCATTTTTTTGGAAATGATAAAAAGAAGGATATCCCCGCATACACTCGAAAAATCTTCATCTAATGAGCTCGACAACCCTTGGATTTATACCAACAAACAAAAAGTGAAAAATTTCAACAACGAGTTTCTAAATCGAATTGAAGCTCTAGACAAAAAAAAAGTGAAATTTTTCTTCAACAACGATTTTCTAAATCGAATTGGAGTTCTAGACAAAAAAAAAGTGAAATTTTTCTTCAACAACGATTTTCTAGGAGTTCTAGACAAAAAAAAATCTATTTTGTTGGATATACTCGAAACAAGGACTCGATTGTGTAATGACGATTCTAAAAAAGAATACTTATCCCAAAGCTATGATCCTTTCTTGGACGGATCATGCAGGAAAACAATATACAAATCACCATCAATCCTAAAAAATTTCATAGAGATATTTGGGAAAAATCGGATTCAAGGTCTCCTTCTTTCGGATACTGATTACCACGAATTTGAACAGAAAATAAATGGATTTGAACCATTATCAACAGAAATTGTAACGGATGCTAATGGTCAAAAAATTAGCAGAGAATTTGAACAGAAAATAAATGGATTTGAACCATTATCAACAGAAATTGTAACGGATGCTAATGGTCAAAAAATTAGCAGAGAATTTGAACAGAAAATAAATGGATTTGAACCATTATCAACAGAAATTGTAACGGATGCTAATGGTCAAAAAATTAGCAGAGAATCAGAAGAAATGAGTAAAAAAGTCCCTCGATGGTCATACAAATTAATCACCGAGATAGAACAAGAATCAGAGGATTTTCCGGAAGAGGCACCAGACGATCATGAAATTCGTACAAGAAAACCCAAACGTGTAGTCATTTTTACTATTGTGAATCCTGAAGAGTCCGATGAACCAGAGGAATTGGCTTTGATGCGTTATTCACAAAAATCAGACTTTCGACGAAGTCTAATCAAAGGTTCTATGCGGGCTCAACGGCGTAAATTGGGTATTTGGCTATTCTATCAACCACATGCACATTCCCCTCTTTTTTTGGACAGAATCCAAAAATTCCCTTTTTTTGATTTTGATGAGATCTCCGGGGTGATTAACCGAATTTTTAGAATTTTTAGAAATTGGGTGCGGAAAGGGGAAGCATTCAAAATTGTCGAGTATACAGAACAGCAAACAAAAAGAGAAGAAAAAAAAGAGGAGAACAGAAAAGGGAAGGAAGCGCGAATAGAGATAGCAGAGGCCTGGGATAACATTCCATGTGGGCAAGCAATAAGAGGTTCGCTGTTATTAAGTCACTCTTTTTTTAGAAAATATATTAGATTCCCTTCATTCATAATTGCGAAAAATATTGGACGTATGTTGCTATTGCAACGTCCTGAATGGTCTGAGGATTTCCAGGAATTGAATCAAGAGATGCATGTTAAATGTACCTATAACGGTGTTCCATTATCCGAAACAGAATTTCCGAAAGATTGGTTCCTGGACGGTATGCAGATAAAAATCTTATTTCCTTTCCGTTTTAAACCTTGGCACAAATCGAACCTAGGATCCTCTGAGAAAAATCTAATGCAAGACAACAAAGAGGATTTTCATTTTTTAACAGTTTGGGGAAGGGAAGCTGCACGTCCTTTTGGTTCGCCCCGAAAACAACCTTCCTTTTTTAAACCCATTTTAAAGGAACTCGAAAAAAAAATTCAACAATTACCGAAGCACTATTTTCGAGCTCGAATAGTTTTCAAAGAAAAAACTAAATTATTTCAACAAGTTTCAAAAGAAACAAAGAATTGGGTTATCAAAAGTCTTATTTTTATAACAAGAATAAAAAAAGAACTTTCAAAAGTAAATCCAATTCGATTATTGCGGTTAAAAGAAGTAGAAGTATATGAATCGAGTGAAATTAAAGAAGAAAAAGATTCTATAATCAGCAATCAGATAATTCACGAATCAGTTAATCAAATTACATCTCCGAGTTGGAAAAATTCTTCAGTGACAGAAAAAAAAATGAAGGATCTCACTGATAGAACAAGTACAATTCGAAATCAAGTAGAAAGAATCACAAAAGAGAAAAAAAAAGTAACTCCAAGAATCAATAATCTTAGTCCTAACAAAACAAGTTATAATGCTAAAAGATTCGAAAAATGGCAAATATTAAAAAGAAGAGCTGCTGGATTAATCGCTAAATTACCCCTGTTTTTCAAATCTTTCATTCAAAGAATATACACAGATATCTTTTTATCTATCATGAATATTCCCAGAATGAATACAGAACTTTCTCTTGAATCAACAAAAAAAAAATCCATTTCTAATAATGAAGAAGAAAAAATGAATAAAAAAAAGAAAAATCCAATTATTTCTACTATCAAAAAGGCACTTGATTATATTGGAAATAGTCAAATAATTTCACATCTTTTTTATGAATTATCCTGCGTGTCACAAGCATATGTATTTTACAAATTATCACACCAACTTAGTAACTCGTATAAATCTGTTCTTCAACATCAAGGAAGCCCTTTTTTTCTTAAGCCCGAAATAAAGGCTCCTTTTGAAACACAAGGAATGGGTCATTCGAGTTATGAAATGAATCAATGGAAAACCTGCTTAAGAGGGTTAAGAGGACATTATCAATGCGATTTATCTCAGATCAGATGGTCTAGATTAATACCAGAAAAATGGCGAAATAGAGCTCGTCGTATAGCTAAAAATGAAAATTTTAGCAAATGTCATTCAAAAGACCAATTAATTCATTTCAAAAAACAAAAACAATTTGAAGTGGATTCATTATCTAATCAAAAAGAGAATTTTCAAAAATACTATAGATATGATAGATATGATCTTTTATCATATCAATTTCTTAATTATGAAAATAAAAGGGAATGCTATAGATCTCCGTTTGAAGGAAATACGAACCAAGAGATTTCTTATAAAACGGCTAAACTTTTGGATAGGCCGGGGAACATCCCTATTAAGAATTTTATAGGAAAGGTTCCATATGGGGAAAAAACGACCGATACAAAATATTTGGATTGGAAAATTATCCATTTTGATCTTAGAAAAAAACACGAACTTCAGTCCTGGATCATCAGCAATAGGAATCAAAGGAAAAAAATGGGTACTAATAATTCTGAAAAAAATCAGAAAAATGATCTTTTTTATCTTATGATTCCAGATAGGATTCCAGAAATCAATCCACCAAATTCAAACGGATTTTTTGATTGGATGGGAATGAATGAAAAATTGCTAAAGGATCTCATACCGAATCGTCGGTTCTTCCCAGAATTTGTGTCACTTTCTAATGTATATAAAACGAAACCTTGGGTTATACCAAGCAAATTACTTCTTTTAAATTTGAATGGAAATCAAAATAGTAGTTTGAATGGAAATCAAAATAGTAGTTTGAATGGAAATCAAAATAGTAGTTTGAATGGAAATCAAAATAGTAGTTTGAATGGAAATCAAAATAGTAGTTTGAATGGAAATCAAAATAGTAGTTTGAATGGAAATCAAAATAGTAGTTTGAATGGAAATCAAAATAGTAGTTTGAATGGAAATCAAAATAGTAGTTTGAATGGAAATCAAAATAGTAGTTTGAATGGAAATCAAAATAGTAGTTTGAATAGAAATCAAAATAGTAGTAGTACTGAAAAGGAAAAGATCAATGACAAGGAAAAAGGAAGTTTTTTGATAGCATCGAATCATCGAAATCAAGAAGAAAAAGAATCCCGAGGAGATCTTAAATCTGTTCTCCCACAACAAAAAAATATTGAAGAAAATTCTGAAAGATCAGGCATGAAAAAAAAGAAAAAGAAAAAAAAAAAAGAAACAGAACTAGATTTATTCCTGAAACGTTATTTTCTTTTTCAATTGAGATTCGACGAGATTTTGAATCAAAAAACGATCAATAATATCAGGACGTATTGTCTCCTGCTTAGACTGGAAGATCCAAGCAAAATTGTTCTAGCCTCGGTTGAAAGGAGACAAATGAGTTTGGATATCATGAGGGTTGGGAGTTCGAAACCATTGATTAAAAAAGAAGCATTTATTATAGAACCCATTCGTCTGTCTGTAAAAAAAGATGGACAATTGATTATGTATCAAACCATAGGTACTTCGTTGGTTCATAAGAGTAAGGGCAAAACGAAATACCAAGAGGAAAGAGAAAGATATGTTCTTAAGAAAGATTTTGATGAAGCTATTTCATCACATAACAGAATAAGTAGAAATAGAGACAAAAATCATTTTGATTTACTTGTTCCTGAAAATATTTTATCGTTTAGACGTCGTAGAGAATTCAGAATTCAAATTTCTTTGAATTCAAAGAATAGAAATGATGTAGATAGAAATCCAGTATTTTGGAACGGAAAGAACGTAAAAAACAGCAGACAAGTTTCACATGACAATAACCATCTTGATAGAGAGAAAAATCAATTCAAATTAATGAAATTAAAGCACTTTCTTTGGCCTAATTATCGATTAGAAGATTTAGCTTGTATGAATCGTTATTGGTTTGATACCAATAATGGCAGTCGTTTCAGTATGTTAAGAATACATCTTTATCCACGATTGAAAATTCGTGGATAATACACTTTTTCTATCTATCCTATACCCTATATA